AAAAAAAAAAGATACCAGCTGCCCCTTAGAAAGAGTGCTCGGCATGTGGGGTGATTTAGTAATATGTACTCCACCATTAGGAGATGGACAAAAGTGCAATTTGGGAGCGTTAAGGTTAATATGGACCTGAAACTAGGCCCAAATGCCAGGAAAAATCACGAGGTGGTGAGTCTTCGAATAACGACCCCTCACATTCATGAAAACGTGTATCATTAGAGTCACGCTAGTGGGTGATTTAATTAATGACCAGATGAAAGGAACTGTCTAAACGAGACAGAATTCTATTAAACTTTTAATAAGCACATTATGGGCAAACATGGTATAATACAGTAATGAGGATATTCTGTAATGCTTTTAGTATATTTTTCAGAAACTGATGTCCTGAATGCTTACTATAATTTAATGGTGATTATACATATAATGTCCATGTATATTCAACAATTATTATAATTACCTGAATGTTTAACATAATATAATGGTGATTATACATATATGTCTAAAACTTGATATAGTACATTAATAGGGGGAAGCGGTTTTAGAGTCAGAGGGTAGTTAAATTTAGAATGCTGGCTTTGGGAGCCAGTGGTGGGAGTTTAAGTCTCCCCTCTTTGATTGATTTTAATATTTGGGGCAGAGCCCGGTAAAAAAATGTGCTAGGTAGCATTAGGGGGGAATTTAGCCCCCGACTTCCGATTTACAAGACCGGCGCTCTAAATTTTCTGAGCTACTAATGCAGTTTCATTTAAGGGCTTTGTTTTCAACTATTCCTGCAAGGGGAAATAAAACTAAGAATAGTGAAAAGTAGATGATGGATGCTATTTGGCCAATTAGGACGAAGGGGTGTTCTACTGGTATACCTCCAATTCATGTCAGGATAAACATATCTGCGACAAGTGTCCAGAAAAGTAGTTGGGTAAGAGGTCGGAATGTCAGGCCTCGTTGTTTGGAGGTGTGAAGGAAGGGGACTAATATAAGTACTAAGATTGAAAATAGAAGTGCGAGTACGCCTCCTAGCTTATTGGGGATTGATCGTAAGATGGCATAGGCAAATAAAAAATATCATTCGGGTTTAATATGTGGGGGTGTGACAAGAGGGTTAGCGGGGATGAAGTTATCTGGGTCTCCGAGTAGGTTGGGTGAGAATAAGGCGAGAGCAACTAGGGCTAGAAGTAAGATGGCAAATCCTAGGAGATCTTTATAGGTAAAGTAGGGGTGAAAGGAGATTTTGTCTATGTTTGAGTTAATTCCTGTGGGGTTGTTGGATCCAGTTTCGTGAAGAAACAGTAAGTGAAGCATAGTAAAGGCAGCGACAATGAAGGGGAATAAAAAATGGAAGGCAAAAAATCGAGTGAGGGTGGCGTTATCAACTGAGAAGCCTCCTCAGATTCATTGGACAAGGTCATTTCCAATATAGGGGACTGCGGATATTAGGTTTGTAATTACTGTAGCACCTCAGAATGATATTTGTCCTCAGGGGAGAACATAACCTACGAAGGCAGTTATTATTACTAGAAGGAAGAGAACTACGCCGATATTTCATGTTTCTTTAAATAAGTATGAACCATAATAAAGTCCTCGTGCAATATGAAGATAAAGGCAGATAAAAAAGAATGAGGCGCCGTTGGCATGAGTGCTACGAATTAGTCAGCCATAATTGACATCTCGACAAATATGGACAACGGATGAAAAAGCTGTTTCGATGTCAGCAGTATAGTGTATTGCTAGAAATAATCCTGTCAAAATTTGAGTAATAAGGCAGAGGCCCAGTAAAGAGCCAAAATTTCACCACACAGAGATATTAGAAGGGGTTGGGAGGTCTACGACTGCATCGTTGGCGATTTTTATAAGAGGGTGAGTTTTTCGGAGGCTGATCATGGGGAAAGTTTTTATAGTTTAATGCAACGATGGTTTTTCAAGTCATTGGTCCTGGTGAAAATCCAGGTAAAAATTATGACATATGTTATATTGACTCTTTTAATTGGGGTAATTTTTGGTGTAATTTCAGTAGCGTCAAATCCTTCTCCTTATTTTGCTGCTTTGGGGCTTGTTTTATTAGCGGGTGTGGGGTGTGGGATTTTAATTGGGCATGGTGGGTCGTTTCTATCTCTTGTATTATTTTTAATTTATTTAGGTGGGATGCTTGTTGTATTTGCTTATTGTGCAGCTTTGGCTGCAGAGCCTTACCCTGAGGCTTGGGGGGAGTGGTCCATCTTGGGGTCTGTATTAGGCTATTTTTCATTAGTTCTTGGGGCATTATTTTGGTTTGTAGGGGGGTGACATGAGGGGGCTTGAGTTCCTGCTGATGAGTTAATTGAATTTTCTGTGGTTTCTGGAGATTCAGCAGGGGTGGCTATGATATATTCTTTAGGGGGAGGTATACTTATTATTGGTGCTTGGGTTCTTTTATTAGCTTTATTTGTGGTGTTAGAGCTTGCGCGTGGTCGAGCCTGAGGGACAATGCGAGCAGTTAGATGTGGGGCCAAGCTTGGAAAAAAAAATATATTAGGTGCAGATAATTAATACTGCTAAACCTAATGTTAATAATAACAGAGCTAAATAAACTTTGATCACACCTCGTTGAATATTGCTGGTTGAGGGGGATATATAGGTGGAGGTTTTGGTAATTAATTTGGGGCCTAGTAATTCTATTCATGTTAAGTCTATCATGTGACTGGCAATTTTTTGGCCTAAAATAAGTCCTAGATAAGGGATATGACGATGGACAGTTGTGGGGAAAAATCCTAAAAGGGCTGGGAATAAATGAGGGGCTTTTTCTGGTTTAGCTTTTAACTGTTTAGTTGAAAGAGATGCTAGCACTAGACCAATTAGTAGGCCCAGGGCTGTTACGATTATTGCTGCCATTTTTAGTCCTGCAGGTATCGTAAGGACTGGGATGTTTTCGGGTCGAATATTAAGAACTAGGAATATACCTGCGATGAGGCTTCCTCAGGCTAGGCGTGATAAGGAGTTAATTACTGCTTTATTATTTTCATCAAGATGAGGTTTAGGTGAAAATCGGGGTGTACCCATGGTGACAAAGAAAATTAGCCGTAGGCTATAAGTGGCGGTGAAAGCAGTAGCAATGAGTGTTAAGGTGAGGGCTCAGGCGTTTACATTGGATGTGTTAAGGGCTTCAATAATTGCGTCCTTGGAGAAGAATCCGGCTAGAAAGGGGGTTCCTATGAGGGCCAGGCTTCCTACAGTAAGACAAGCAGAGGTAAAGGGAAGGATAGAAAAAAGTCCTCCTATCTTTCGAATATCTTGTTCATTATTTAAGCTATGAATAACTGATCCTGCTGCTATAAATAGTATGGCTTTAAAGAAGGCATGGGTGCAAATGTGAATAAATGCTAAAGTGGGTTGGTTTAGTCCGATTGTTACTATTATTAGTCCAAGCTGGCTGGCAGTTGAAAAAGCAATAATTTTTTTAATGTCATTTTGGGTGAGAGCGCAGGTGGCGCTGAATAGTGAGGTTAAAGCACCCAGGCATAGGCAGGTGGTGAGAGCTTGTGGATTGTTTTCTATTATAGGGCTAAATCGGATTAGTAGAAAAATCCCTGCGACGACCATTGTGCTTGAGTGGAGTAAAGCAGATACTGGTGTTGGGCCTTCTATTGCAGCGGGGAGTCAAGGATGGAGACCAAATTGTGCGGATTTGCCAGTAGCAGCTAGAATTAGGCCGTATGTCGGGAGGGTAAGATTTAAGTCTTTGCTTAGGACTATTAGTTGAGTTATATTTCAGGTGTTTACTTTGGTAGCTAGTCAGGCTATGGTAAGGATTAAGCCAATATCTCCGACTCGGTTATATAAAACTGCTTGCAGGGCAGCTGTGTTAGCGTCTGTCCGTCCGTGTCATCAGCCAATTAATAGGAAAGATGCTATACCGACTCCTTCCCATCCAATAAATAGTTGGAAGAGATTGTTGGCTGTTACTAAAATAAGCATTGACACAAGGAACATTAGAAGGTACTTAGTAAATCGATTAATTAGTAAATCTGATTTTATGTATCAGGAGGAGAATTCGAAAATTGCTCAGGATACATAGAGTGCTACTGATATAAAAACGATTGAGTATATATCATATTTAAAGCTGAGGGGGGAATCTAGGGTAGTTATAACTAGTCAGGGTTGTATTTCGATTTCAAGGTTTAATTCTCCGGTAAGTAATCATCATAGGGGAATTAGGCTTGTTATGAATGCGTATTTAATCCCTTTTTTTGCATTATGGGATGCTCATTTGCTAGTAACACGAAGGGGTAAAAGGGTAACGGCTAATGGGAAGAGGAGGAATAAAAAAAGGAAGATATAGCTTCAAGTGCATAATAAGATCTCGAGACCGTTCATATACTACTACTTGGAATTGCACCAAGATTATCTGGTTCCTAAGACCAGCGGGTCACTGTTACCCTTTAGTAGCTTCGAGTGAGCCCTGGAATTTAGCCGGGGTGATGGTAGTTAGCAGTCTCCATCAGTTTTCAGTCCTCTCTCTGTAAGTCAGAGGATATTAACCTCTATTATCAGAATCACAATCTGATGTTTTGTTTAAACTAGATTTACAGGCAAATCATCCTCAGATAATAGTGGGCTTAAGGATAATTAGTAGAAGTGGTACTAGGTGGAAAACAAGGAGTAAGTGTTCTCGTGTGTAAGAGGGGGGGAGGGCAATTATATGTTTAGGTGTTGGCCCGCGTTGAGTTATCAGGAACATGTAGAGGGAGTAAGCGGCTGTAATTAGGGTTCCGGCCCCCGTTAGAATTAAAGTTCATGCTGATCAGTTAAATAAAGAAACAATAATTATTAGTTCTCCTATTAAGTTAGGTAGGGGAGGGAGAGCTAGGTTTGCTAGGCTAGCTGTGAATCATCAGGTTGCTATAAGGGGTAAGATGACTTGAAGGCCGCGAGCTAAAATTATAGTGCGGTTGTTGGTTCGTTCATAGTTGGTGTTAGCGAGACAAAAGAGGGCGGAGGATGCTAGGCCATGAGCAATTATTAGAACAAGGGCTCCTGTAAATCCTCAGGGGGTTTGGATTATAATTCCGCCTGCTACAAGGCCTATGTGGCTGACGGAGGAGTAGGCAATGAGGGATTTTAAGTCTGTTTGACGTAAACATACCGAACCAGCTATAATGAGGCCTCAAAGTGCCAAGAGTAGGAACGGGAAAATTATTTCTTTGGATAGGGGGTCGAGGGTAACTATAAGGCGTGCTATTCCATATCCTCCTAGTTTTAATAGGACTGCGGCAAGTACTATTGAACCGGCTACGGGGGCTTCGACGTGTGCTTTAGGAAGTCAGAGATGTATACCATAAAGTGGTATTTTAACTAGGAAGGCAACTATACACGCAGCTCATCAGATTTTACTACCGGAAGTTGTTATTGAGAGAGGGTCTGTATAATGGATAATTAAGAGGGAGAGGGTTCCTGTATTGTTTTGGAGCATGAGGAGGGCTACAAGTAGGGGAAGAGAGCCAACTAAAGTGTAGAATAAAAAATAGGCTCCTGCGTTAAGTCGTTCCATTTGGTTACCTCACCGGGTAATAATGATAAGTGTTGGGATTAGGGTAGTTTCAAATATAATGTAAAATATAATTAGTTCGGTAGCTCCAAATGCTAAAATAAGAGAAATTTGGAGTGAGGCAAGAAGGGTTAAATACATCCGTTGGCGGTTAAGTGGTTCTGATGATAGATGGTTTTGGCTTGCTAGAATTATTAGGGGGAGGAGTCAGCATGAGAGGACTAAAAGGGGTGTTGAAAATGGATCTGTGGCGATGTATGTATTAAGGGTGGTTCATGCTGTTTCGGAGTTATTGTTTAATCAGGTGAGGCTAGTTACAGCAATTAGTATACTTTGACCTAGAATAGCAGGTCAGAGTTGTTTGGCTGGGATTAATCAAGTCATTGGAATTAGACAGAAGGTAGGGATGAGGATTTTTAGCATTGTAGCAGATTTAAGTTTTGTAGGTGGTCTGTTCCATGTGTTCGGGCTGTGGCTACGAGTAGGGCTAAGCCTGCACTTGCTTCACAGGCAGAGAAGGCTAATATTAATAAGGGGGCAGTTGAGTGGTTAATAACATTTATTTGTAATGCTCAGAGGGAAAGTGCGAGGAATAGTGTAAGTATTATGCCTTCTAAACATAAGAGAGCTGAAAGAAGGTGTGTTCGGTGAAATGCTAAGCCCATCAGACTTAGTAAAAATGCTGATGAAATTGTGAAATGGACAGGGGTCATTAGGTAATTGTGAGATTTCATCACAAGCTCTTGAGTCGAAATCAAGTATTTTATTTATACTAATTACCCCTACTCAGCTCATTCTAGTCCTCCTTGTAATCATTCGTAGACAAGACCTAGTGTAAGGAGAGTTAGTACGGAAGTTGTTCATAAAAATGTTATAGTGGGGTTGTTAAGTTGATCTCCTCAGGGAAGTGGAAGCAGAAGTGCAATTTCTAAGTCGAAGAGAAGAAACAAAATAGCGATGAGAAAAAATCGTAGTGAAAAAGGAAGTCGGGCACTTCCAAGGGGGTCGAAACCGCATTCATACGGGGATAATTTTTCATAATCAGGGTTAATTTGTGGGAGTCAAAAAGAAAGGGAAATGAGAACTAATGATAGAATTGAGGCAATTAGTGCGACTGTTGAGATTAAGTTAATTATCTTTCCCTGGGTTTTGACCAAGACCGTGTGGTTGGAAGCCACTTATACTTATTAATACTAGAAAGATTATGAGCCTCATCAGTAAATTGAGATGTATAGGAAGAGTCAGACAACATCTACAAAGTGTCAGTATCATGCAGCTGCTTCAAAGCCGAAGTGATGTTCAGAAGTAAATTGATACTTGATTTGACGGTATAAGCAGACACCTAAAAATGTGGTTCCAATAATTACATGGAGGCCGTGGAAACCGGTGGCAACAAAGAAAGTTGATCCGTAAACGCCGTCAGCAATGGTGAAGGGTGCTTCGTCGTATTCTATGGCTTGAAGAAGGGTGAAGTATAGGCCAAGGAGGACGGTGAGAGTAAGAGAGTGGATGGCTTGTTTTCGTTTGCCTTCTATAATGCTATGGTGAGCTCAGGTTACAGTAACTCCGGAAGCTAGAAGGACGGCTGTATTTAAAAGAGGTACTTCAAAGGGGTCTAAAGCATTAATGCCTGTTGGGGGTCAGCAGCCTCCTAATTCCGGGGTAGGGACTAGGCTTGCGTGGTAAAATGCTCAAAAGAATCCGAGGAAAAAGAAGACTTCTGATGCGATAAATAAGATTATACCATATCGAAGGCCTTTTTGAACGGGTGGGGTGTGATGACCTAGAAATGTACTTTCTCGAATGACATCCCGTCATCATTGGAAGACAGTTAATGTTAGTAGGATAAGTCCTAGGGTTATAATAATAGCTGATTGGGTGTGGAATCATGCGGCTAGGCCGGATGTTATCAAAAATGCAGCTACTGCTCCTGTAAGGGGTCAGGGGCTGGGGTCTACTATGTGGTATGCATGAGCTTGATGGGTCATTAGATGTTTTCTTGTAGGTAAAGACTTAGGAGGAGAATAAATACGTAGGCTTGAATTATAGCAACGGCTACTTCAAGAAGAGTTAATATCAGAAGTAGGGCGACTGTAAGAATAGAGACTGCTGGTATTGTGCAGAAGAGAACAAAGGAGGCTGAGGAGATAAGGTGAATTAATAGATGACCTGCCGTAAGGTTGGCTGTAAGTCGGACACCCAGAGCTAGAGGGCGGATAAATAGGCTAATTGTTTCGATAATAATTAAAACTGGGATAAGGAGAGTCGGAGTTCCTTCTGGCAGGAAATGTCCTAGAGCATGAGTGAGCTGGTTTCGTATACCAATAATAACAGTTGCTAATCAAAGAGGAACAGCGATACCTAAATTAAGGGATAGTTGGGTAGTAGGAGTAAAGGTATAAGGTATGAGGCCTAATATGTTTAGGGTTAGAAGGAAAATTATCAGGGAAGTAAGTAAGGGGGCTCATTTATGTCCTCCAACATTTAAGGGGAGGAAAAGTTGATTTGTAAAGCGGGCAATAAATCATCCTTGGAGGGTTAAAACTCGGTTGTTTAGTCATCGAGCAGAAGGGGTGGGAAAGAGAATTCAGGGGAGGCTTAGGGCGACTAAAATTAGGGGGATACCCAGGTAGGAGGGACTTGAAAATTGATTAAATAGGCTTAGTGTCATGGTCAGTTTCAGGGGGTGGTTTTAGGGGTTATTATACTTTTAGGGGTGGGTTCGTTGGGGAAAATATGTCCTATAACTTTAAAGGGGAGGACTGCTAGGAAAATTCCTCATGTAAGAATAAAAATTATAAATCAGGGATCAGGGTTTAGTTGAGGCATTTCACTAAGGGTGGTTGGGAATCACCAGTTTCCAGCTTAAAAGGCTGGCGCTTGAGCCCGATAAGCTTCTTAATGAGGAGTCTAGTAATAATATGCTTGATCAGGATTCAAAGTTTTCAAAAGGAATTGCTTCGATTACGATGGGTATAAAGCTGTGGTTTGCTCCGCAAATTTCTGAACATTGTCCGTAGAATACTCCGGGTCGGGCAAGAATAAAGGTTGCTTGGTTTAAACGTCCGGGTACTGCGTCTATTTTAACCCCTAGCGCTGGGACAGCTCAAGAGTGAAGTACATCTTCGGCTGTAATTAATATTCGAATGGGGGATTCAGTTGGGACAGCCATGCGGTGGTCTACTTCTAGAAGACGAAATTGGCCGGGAGTCAGGTCTTGCGTTGGAATTATATAAGAGTCAAAGCCTAGGTCTGCATAGTCAGTATATTCATAAGTTCAATATCATTGATGGCCCACTGCTTTAATTGTTAGATGAGGGTCATTAATTTCATCTATGAGATAAAGAATGCGTAGGGAGGGAAGTGCGATTAGGATAAGAATTGCAGCAGGAAGAATTGTTCAGATGATTTCAATTTCTTGGGAGTCTAAAATAAACTTGTTTGTGAGCTTAGTGGAAATTATAGCTACAATAATGTAAAGCACAAAAGTGCTAATTAGGAACACAACCATTAAGGCGTGGTCGTGGAAGTGTAATAATTCTTCTATTAAGGGTGATGCTGCGTCTTGAAAACCTAATTGGGAGGGGTGAGCCATTATAGCTTATGCTAAGGTTTCGTAGGGGTTTAACCTACAATTGTGCCTTGACAAGGCACTGTGATATTTCACCAGAAACCCATAAAGAAAGTGACAGAGCGGTTATGTGATTGGCTTGAAACCAGTAGATGGGGGTTCAATTCCCTCCTTTCTCGGGCAGTAGGGTTGAGTTTGTACAAAGGCGGGCTCTTCAAATGTGTGGTAAGGGGGAGGACACCCGTGTAGTCATTCTACATTAGTAGAAGTTATTTCTACTGATAATACTTCCCGTTTAGCAGCAAAGGCTTCTCAAAGGATAAATAAGAACATAATAACTGCTGTCAATGATATTAGAGAACCAATAGATGAGACTGTGTTTCATAGGGCATAAGCGTCGGGGTAGTCTGAGTATCGTCGTGGTATTCCTGCAAGGCCTAGGAAATGTTGTGGGAAGAATGTGAGATTTACACCTACAAATATTAGTGTAAAATGAATTTTTGTTCAAGTGCCGTGAAGGGTATAACCTGTAAATAAAGGAAACCAGTGACAGAAAGCTGCTATAATAGCGAATACGGCACCTATAGAGAGGACATAATGAAAGTGGGCTACTACATAATAGGTGTCATGGAGAACAATATCTAATGAGGAGTTGGCTAGAATAATACCTGTAAGTCCTCCTACTGTGAACAAGAAGATGAATCCTAATGCTCATAAAAGGGGAGCATCCCATTTAATTGAGCCCCCATGAAGGGTTGCTAATCAGCTGAAAACTTTTACACCTGTAGGGATAGCAATAATTATAGTTGCGGATGTAAAGTAAGCTCGTGTGTCAACATCTATACCAACTGTAAATATGTGGTGTGCTCACACAATAAAGCCAAGGAGGCCAATGGCTATTATGGCCCAGACTATACCTATGTGTCCGAAGGGTTCTTTTTTCCCTGAATAGTAGGCAACAACGTGGGAAATTATACCAAAGCCAGGGAGGATAAGAATATAAACTTCAGGGTGGCCAAAGAATCAGAATAAGTGTTGATAAAGGATGGGATCCCCTCCTCCGGCAGGGTCAAAGAAAGAGGTGTTTAAATTTCGGTCAGTTAATAGTATTGTAATACCAGCAGCTAGAACGGGTAGTGATAAGAGGAGAAGCACAGCTGTAATTAAGACAGCTCAAACGAATAGGGGAGTTTGATATTGTGAAATTGCAGGGGGTTTCATATTAATAATGGTAGTAATAAAATTAATTGCCCCTAAAATTGAGGATACTCCTGCTAAATGCAGGGAGAAAATAGTGAGGTCAACTGAGGCTCCGGCATGGGCAAGATTACCTGCTAAAGGGGGATAAACAGTTCAGCCTGTACCTGCTCCGGCTTCTACACCAGAGGATGCTAGAAGGAGAAGAAAAGATGGGGGGAGAAGTCAGAAGCTTATGTTATTTATTCGGGGGAAAGCTATATCAGGGGCCCCAATTATTAAGGGAACAAGTCAGTTTCCAAAGCCCCCGATTATTAATGGTATTACTATAAAGAAAATTATTACGAAGGCATGTGCTGTGACGAGTACATTATAAATTTGATCGTCACCTAGAAGGGAGCCGGGTTGGCCCAATTCAGCCCGAATGAGGAGGCTTAAGGCTGTGCCTACTATGCCGGCTCAGGCACCAAATACGAGATAAAGGGTACCGATGTCTTTGTGATTGGTCGAGAAAAATCAGCGGGTAATTGTCACAGGTAGGATGGCCGAGTAAGCGGTGGATTGTAGCCCCACATACAGAGGTTTAAGTCCTCTTCTTACCAAGTCTTGGGGTGTCACACGTCAGATTGCAAACCTGAAGAAGCGGACGAAAGTCTGCCGGGACTTCTCCCGCTTTCCCGCCTCGCAGCGGGAGAAGTAGATGAATGCTCGCTGGTTTGAGTGCTTAGCTGTTAACTAAGAGTTTAAAGGATCAAGGCCTTTTCATCTAGAGAGGTCTTAGCTTAATTAAAGTATCTGCTTTGCATGCAGAAGATGCGGAATAGAATTTTGCAGATCTTAACAGGGGTTGGAGGGTTTACACCTCCGCTGAGGGCTTTGAAGGCCCTTGGTCTAGTTTCTCCTAAACCCCTAAAGGATAATTAGGGCCAGTATGGCGGGGGCTAAAGGTAGGATTATAGTTGAGGCTGATGAAGCTAGGGCTAATGGGAGAGTGAGGGTTGTTGGATAAAGTCGTCAGGGGGCTGTGGTATTAAGATTATTAGGTGAAATAGTAAGTGTTAGGGCATAGGATAAACGAAGGTAAAAGTATAAACTTAGTAGTGCGCTTAAGGCTGCAAATGATGCAGTAAGAGGGATTCCTTGTTTTGTTATTTCTTGAATAATCATTCATTTGGGAAGGAATCCGGACAAAGGTGGGAGCCCCCCTAAAGAAAATAGGACGAGGGGTGTGACAGCTATAAGTACTGGGGTTTTGGTTCAGGAAGTGGCTAGGGAGTTTATGGTTGTAGAGGAATTGAATTTGAAGATTAAAAAGGTTGCGCTGGTTATAAGAATATAGAGGACTAGTGCAAGGAGGGCTAGTTCTTGACTAAACTGTATAATTAAGATTATCCAGCCGAGGTGGGCAATTGATGAGTAGGCTAAGATTTTTCGTAGTTGGGTCTGATTAAGTCCTCCTCAACCCCCCAGTAAGATTGAAGCAAGGCCAAATAAAGTAATTATGTGGGAATTTACTGGTATAATTTGAGACATCAATACGAAGGGGGCGATTTTTTGTCAAGTGGACAGGATTAATCCAGTTGTTAAATCAAGTCCTTGAAGTACTTCGGGGAGTCAAAAGTGTATTGGGGCAATTCCTATTTTTAGGGCCAGTGCTAAAGTGATTAAGGTGGCGGGGAATTCGTGTAAATTAAAATTAATACTTCATTGTCCTGTAATTCATGCATTTGAATTAGCAGCGAATAAGATTAGGGCAGCTGCAGCTGCTTGAATGATGAAATATTTTATTGTAGCTTCTACTATACGGGGGTGATGGCGGGCTGCTATAAGAGGTAAAATGGCGAGGGTATTAATTTCAAGGCCTATTCAAGCTAGAAGTCAATGTGAACTTATGAGTGTTAGTGTGGTACCTAATGCTAAACTTGATAGCATTATCCCTAATATTACAGGATTCATTAGTAAGGGAGGGAGTTTAACCTACATATTTGGGGTATGGGCCCAAAAGCTTTATTTAGCTTACTTTACTAGAAAGTGGTGTAGTGGAAGCACTAGGGGTTTTGATCTCCTAAGGAGGGGTTCAAATCCCCTTTTTCTAAAGGTTAAATAATTTTAAGGGGTGTTTTGAGTAGGGTATAATGCAAGTTACACGGGATTGTTGGGAATTTAATTGTTTAGATTTTAGGGTGTTTTTAGTAAGTTTGGACTAGTTTAAGGAAGTTTTAAGGTGTTAAAGTTAGTAAGAGGAATTGAACCTCTGTAGAAAGGGCTTAGACCTTTTGCATTATCCAGGCTCTGCCACACTAACGTTAGGAAAAGTTTAAAAGGAGCTGAAGGGGTTTTAACCCTTATGGTTCACCCTATCAAAGTGACCCTTTAATTCAGGCACAACTCCGTTGTTAGGCTTGAGGGGGTAGTCCAGCAAAAGCTGTTGAAAGTGAGAGGTGTCAAATTACTAATGCTAGGGTTAAGGGGAGAAAATTTTTTCAAACTAGGTGTATTAGTTGATCGTAACGAAATCGTGGGTAGGATGCGCGTACTCATAAGAAAACTACTGACAGGAGTGTTGCTTTAGTTATTAGAGTGATGGAGGTGAGTTCAGGAAAATAGGGAGAGTAGGAGGAGCCTAAAAATAAGATGGCGGAGAGGGTATTTATAAGAAGGATATTGGCGTATTCTGCTAGGAAAAATAGTGCAAAAGGTCCTCCTGCATATTCAACGTTAAAGCCCGAAACTAGTTCAGACTCTCCTTCGGTTAGGTCAAAGGGGGCTCGGTTTGTTTCTGCTAATGTTGAGATATACCATATAGCGGCTAAGGGTCAGGCTGGAAGGGCTAGTCATGTAGCTTCTTGAGTTGTACTAAATATTTGGAGTGTAAAACCCCCTGAAAAAATGATAGTGCTTAATAAGATTAGTCCAAGACTTACTTCATAAGAAATGGTTTGGGCAACGGCACGAAGGGCCCCTACTAAGGCGTATTTTGAATTAGATGCTCAGCCTGAGCCTAGAATAGAATAAACGGCCAAACTTGAGAGGGCAAGGATAAATAAAATGCTTAGATTTAAGTCGACTATAGGGAAAGGTATAGGTATGGGGGCTCAAAGTGTTAATGCTAGGGTGAGAGCAAGGACGGGGGCAAAGATAAATAGGAGGGGGGAGGATGTTGAGGGTCGGATAGGTTCTTTAATAAATAATTTTACACCGTCAGCGATAGGTTGAAGAAGGCCGTAAGGGCCAACTGTATTAGGCCCTTTACGGAGTTGTATATAGCCTAAGACTTTTCGTTCAATTAAAGTTAGGAAAGCAACTGCTAGAAGGACCGGGACTATAAAGATAAGGGGGTTAATAATATAATTAACCATATTATTGAGCATTATTGGAGAGAGTATTTAAACTCCTTTCTAGTTAGTGCTTGGTGTTTCTGGGCACTGCCCCTCCAATATTCCCATGTTTTTTGGGATTTTTGAAAGCTCTCTTATCCGTTTTATTAGGTGTCAGCGGTTAAGAGTGGGGCATGCTTATAGTATAGGCCTCCTTTTTTCGGTCCTTTCGTACTGGAAAAGAGCTTGTCATAGATAGAAACTGACCTGGATTACTCCGGTCTGAACTCAGATCACGTAGGACTTTAATCGTTGAACAAACGAACCCTTAATAGCGGTTACACCAATAGGATGTCCTGATCCAACATCGAGGTCGTAAACCCCCTCGTCGATAAGGGCTCTTAGAGGGGATTGCGCTGTTATCCCTGGGGTAACTTGATTCGTTGATCGGTATTACCGGATCATAAAGGTCAGAATTTCTGTTACTTGGAGTAGGGACTCTGAGTGCTAGGAATAGTATTCCCAGTCCACATGGGGGTTGTGTTTTTCCCCAGGGTCGCCCCAACCGAAGACACTTCAATAATTATCGTTGAGTTTTTACTGGTACAGCAGAATATTAAACATGATTTATTTTAGGTCTAAAGCTCCACAGGGTCTTCTCGTCTTATGTTAATATCCCCGCCTCTGCACGGGGAGGTCAATTTCATTGACTGGAGGAGGGAGACAGTTAAGCCCTCGTTGGGCCATTCATACAGGTCTTCATTTAAAAAACAGGTGATTACGCTACCTTCGCGCGGTTAAAATACTGCGGCCGTTAAACTTATAGTCACCGGGCAGGCGGGACCTCTTATACTTATTGGGGCAAGAGGCGATGTTTTTGGTAAACAGGCGAGGCTTGTGTTTGCCGAATTCCTTCCTTCTCTTTTAGTCTTTCCTTAGGGCACTCCTGTGTTGGGTTAACGATTAAAGGTAAGTGTTTTTCTTGTTGTGTTTGACTTATTATCCCTCTGGGTTTGGGGTCGGTTAATAGTCGGTGGAGGGTCCGTTCCGACTTACACATGTGCTGGGAGAAGAGTATAATTCTTCTTATTACTCATTTTAGCATAATTGTTCTTATGGGGGCATAAGACAGCCTGATAGGGGGTCGGGGAGGGAGATATGTTATCAGAATAAAAGGGAAATATTTAATTTGAGGTGTAACGCTTTCTTTTAAGATGGCTGCTCTTAAGCCCACTTAATTTATAATCCTTAGGTAATATGATCTTGGGTCACCCGTAAAAGTTGTTTCTTTTGTCAGAAGAGCTGTTCCTCTTTTGACTAACTCCTCTAGTTTCCTTAGTCTTAAAAGCGTAGAGCGCGGGTGATTGGGGAAGGACTTAGAGGGCTGAACTTTATTCATTTCTCAGGCAACCAGCTATAACTGGGCTCGATAGATTTGTCACCTCTACTCGAAGCTCTTTCCACTCTTTTGCAACAGAGACGGGTTCGCCCAATAGGCTGTCTTGGAGTAGCTCGCTCAGTTTCGGGGTCACAAACTAAAGGTCTCTTTGCTTGTGTTTTACTTGCTAAATCATGATGCAAAAGGTACGAGGGGTTGGCTCTGCTATTTAGGGCTTAAATGGTTTTTTTCATTTCTTTTTCAGCGTTCCCTTGCGGTACTTTATCTATTGCTCTTTTTTCCTTTTTTGTCGCCCATACTAAGGGGTAAAATGATTTATTTAATTGTATTACGAGTTATAATTTAGCTAATAATAAAATTTGATTGAGGAGGCTAGCTGTTAGGCGTCAGGGTAATCTGATTTGAACAGAGAATTACTCGGTGTAAATGAGGTGCCTTACCAATTTGGCTATATCCTGATTGATCCAAGCGCACCTTCCGGTACGCTTACCATGTTACGACTTGCCTCTCCTTTTATAGTAAAACATATTAGGTATTATTAAAGGGTTATTCGGAGAGAGTGACGGGCGGTATGTGCGTGCTTCAGGGCCGTTTTCAGTAGGGCACTCTATTCTCTACTTACTACTAAATCCTCCTTCAGGTAATTTTTTCAAATTGACCATTCGTATTCTCTTAAATAGAGAATGTAGCCCATTTCTTCCCATCTCATTCGCTACACCTCGACCTGACGTTCTTGGCTTTGCCATCTACGCTAACTGTTATGCCTTCACAGGGTAAGCTTACGACGGTGGTATATAGGCGGATTAAACAAGGGATGGTGAGGTTTAACGGGGATTATCAGTTAAAGAACAGGCTCCTCTAGGGGGGTTTAAAGCACCGCCAAATCCTTTGGGTTTTAAGCTGTTGCTCGTAATTCCCAGGCGGATGGTCAGTGTATAGGACCATCAATTTTAACAACCGTACATAGTGGGGTATCTAATCCCAGTTTGTTTTACGGCTTTCGTGGAGTCAGAAATTTGGTGGAGTCACTTTTGTAGTTGTGCTTCGGGGTCTCGAGGGCGTATAACTGACTTGAGGTCCTTCGACTCTATTTATATTAATTTTCTTAAACACGCTTTACGCCGTTTTTCATCAACTTGGGTCGCTCGTATAACCGCGGTGGCTGGCACGAGTTTTACCGGCCCTCTTAGCCTTAACTAAGTCAAGTTTTCACTTATAGCTTAAAATTAATTACTGCTGATTACCCGTAGGGGCGTGGCTTAGCAAGGCGTTATGGGCTGATAGGATTCGTGCCTGATGCCTGCTCCTCTGTTCCGGACGGGACATTGAGGGCATTCTCACGGGGGGGCGGAGACTTGCATGTATAAACTAGGCTAGAGCTGATAGTAAAGTCAGGATCAAACCTTTATGCTTTCGGGGCTTTCTAGGGCCCGTCTTAATATCTTCAGTATTACACTTTACCTAAGTTACGATAGCAAAAATGTTTCAAATTATATCACAATAAAAAAAAATATATATATATATATATATATATATATATATATATATAAA